GTATTCATTCAGTAATTCTACCCCTTCCGAATTCTTGGACCTCGCTTCTTAATATTGTGACTCTTCCATGCTGTGTCTCAGGAACCTCTTCAATACGATCCGGATTGCTAGCTCCCGTTCATAGTTTTGCTACAGATGATACACGAGGAATCTTTTTATGGCGGTTCTTCCTTCTAATGACCGGCATATCTATGATTCTTTTCTCCCAGATGAAGCAGCAGGCATCGGTCCGTAGAACCTATAAAAAAGAGATGGTTGTGGCGCGAAGTACTCTTGTGCACCTACGTCTCACTCGGCTGGCGCGCAACCCCGCCTCGTTATGTTATGGAAGAATTGAGCTTATTGCTGGGCTGGTTATTCAGAGCCAGCAATTGGCTGCCGGATTTCGTCCCTGCAAACGTAGGAACAAACTACTACGCAAGTGGAGGCGTTGCGTTAGCAACCGTCAGGTTGTTCTGGCCGAAGAAGCAAGAAAACGCATTACGGGAATGGCTAACGCACACTTTTTCAACAAACAAACAACTATTAGTTACTAACTAATAGTTTTAACGCCTTACGGGAATCAAGGGCTTATATAGTATATCACTCTACAAACAAGCGCAAGCGCAGCAAGAAAACGGATGCGCGTTGCTAACGCCTTACGGCTTTCGCGCTAGTGCGCTCGTCCGTTGCTTGTTTGCGTGTTCCGTTGCTTGTTTCGTTCTTCTCCTTATGAACTTGATCACTTGTGACTGCCCTATCGAACTATCTTTTTACTGGGACATAGGTTTTGGAACTGACCAACTTCCCGACTCGGCTACTCCCTTTAATTAAATGAGGCACCCACCCTTAATATACTTCTTTACTTCCTTCTGTACTTCTGAGGCTGCCATATCTGCTACCAGTGTTGAGGTGAAAGCGGACTACGGATGGGCGAACCTACGGACGTAATGCCTTAGTTAAATAAAGAAGAGTAAGTCAAGGCCTAGAAAGCTGGAAAGCTGCTTGTGTGGGAGGGATGGTAGTGCTATGAAGGATCGTTGCTAGCTATGGATCGAGATAAAGGGCACTAGACATGATTCAAATCTAATTCCTAGCGCTTGGATAGTGAGAACCCGAGTACGAATGCTAAATACGTATTGTAGGCGATCAGTCTTTGTAGCTGGGAGGACTAGAAGGGTTGGGGATTTAGCCATGAATCTTTAGTACCTTTAGTCGACAGGATCTTACCAGTGCGCCAGTAGCGCTTCCCAAGATGAGTGATATGGTTTAGCATGTAAGCTAAAAAGTGAGTTAGGGTGGTGATGTTCAACACGATATTGAAGCATATAGATGGCGAGTTTTGGGACTCGTCCGTCGGGAGATAAAGCTGGAGGCTGACTCGACCATACTTACATTTGTATCCATCCCGGAAAGCGAGCTTCTAGACTGTTCACTTGGGCTTCAAGATTGAGCTTGGGATCATGCAGTTGCCCCCACCTTCAAGCTCGGGGGAATAAAGAAAGAGGGAGCGACCCTATGAAAGGAAGGGGCAAGGGAAAGCCCATTATGATAAATATACAAGCAGGAGTCGTAACCCGTGACCCCTTTAGGATAGGGGTCAGTCAACTATGGTTTTGAGTAGAGCCTTTCTAAGCTAAGAACACTTGATCAAAAGATGCACAGCTCATGTGGGGTTAGATTACTTTGTTATTACCTTATTTATTACCTTACTGCCCCCTCCCTTAATGGATTCAGAGCCAGGTCAAGATACATGGTAGTCATCATACCTACGAGTGAAGCTAAGGAGAGTTACTACTGACCGCTTTCTGGCTTACGGGCGTGCTTTCGATCCCTAATATTAGTATTGAGGTTGGTCAAACCCCTTATTTTCAATTGATGTCGCCCGTCCGCTGTCCGGACGGCTCACCAAAAATATCCCATTCTCATTCCCACTCCTGTTCCGCGCTTTCCTGATATAGTTCTCCGCCCTCTGAATTCCAATCCGCCTCTCTCCTACGGAAAGGAGAGAGAATTCCTTTTTGCACGCTGGATTTAGGTCTTCGGCTTGCGGATCCAATTATACCAATACCTACTCCCGCTCAGAAGGCATAGGCTTTTTACATATGATTCTTAAGCGAAAGATCGGATTCCTTGCCAAATGTAGGGTCTTTACCCTAAACAATATGGAATGAAGCAGCTGACAGGGGAGGGAAGGAATACTCATTTTAGTACGCCGTTCTGCCTACTGACCAACATCCTGGCATCAAAGAATGAGCCAAAGGAACAAGCCGGCAAGCCGAGCTTGAGAAGGAGGAACCACTGGCACGCACTGGGCCACGCCCATGTCTGCCCCGCGCTCTCTTGGTATAGTTCTCTCCGTTCGGAATGAATCTCAATCCGCCTCTCTTCCGCATTTAAATAAAGAAAGAAAAAAAACTCGGAATCCATAAGTGCTCGAGTTTTTTTTCTTCCACTCGCTGATTCGATCGGCCTTCACTTCGCGACTGCCCCGGGAGTCAAATACCTTCGCTACCGGTTTCCCTTTCTATTCTAAGGGGAACGCGCAGAAATCAGGCCCTTCGGGTGCAACCGAACTTTGTGATATAGTGAAAGGAAATTCCGGGAGCAAGCCTAGTGGTGGCATTGCAGGTGGCATTCACCAATTGGACCGGAGGTAATGCGGCCCTAAAAGCAATAGTGAATAGAAGGAGTGGAGGAGCCCGCTTCCGGTTCTTCCTGCTCCTAAAGAAGTCACCGTACGTAGTAAACGGGGGCAAGCGTGGGGCATGAACAGAATCAAGAGCCCCTGACTTCGCTAAGTTATAGAGACCCTCGCGTCGGTTTATCTGATCCCTCACTCAGCTCAGGTTGTAATTAACCAACAAAACTTCGCTAAGGTTCAAGCGTTTCACCGTTGGTTTAACCTGCAATCCTTCGCCTTGCCTTACCTACTTGCTTGCCCACAATGCACCGACCCGGAGACGCATTTTACTTACCCATATTATGTTGGGAAACATGCCTTGGTGTCTTAGCGTCTAGAAAATAAAAGTGCTTCCACTGGCGCTCCCTCGGATCACCTGGAGTGGCGGTCGATAGCGTGAAATGGGTTCCACCTTCGGAAGTAAGGAAGCGAACGCTCACTCGCCCTATAACAGATAAGCAGGAGAGGAAGCTTCAGGAGCAGCCTTAGCGTCAGCTTCCTTCATAGTCTTCTTCGGACTCTTTGGAATAGTATTCTTCTTCGTCTTCGTCCGAATAAGAATTGTAAGAGGTTCAGCAACGTGATGCAAGATGAGATGTAGCGTCGGAAGGGTCTCTGGCTTAGAAGTGGGTAGGCCCCCTTCCTTCTGTTCAGTCTATGATCTCGATTGTGGGTGGGTTCGTTTATGCAACTATGCAACTCTTTCTTCGATTGCTTCAGCTTGAGAACCCAGACTGGCATGACAGCTGCCCATCACCATAGGTAATAGCATGAATACTTTATCTCCCCTACATTTGCCGATTCATCCGTCCAAGTGTTACTAGACTCTTGAACATCAAGCTCGCGAACTGGCCTATCGCCCTAATACTTTACTTTTCAGGCGAAGGGCGGGTGTGAGCTGACCAACTCGCCAACGGGGATGGCTATCCAAGGGCTTAGTCATCTTCCCTTCTGGCATAGAGGCGTTCGCATATCATTTCTTAGCTTTCCGCTTATGAATCTGGTATGCCAATGGCTGAGCTTCCATTCCGGGATTGGACCAAGTAGGGTTTCCTTCCCCAGAAGGGGACGTCCACCAAGTCTTACTTTGACTTTTATGTCGTATTTGATATTTTCACATGGGAGAAAAGCGAGCTGGTTGGTGTTCAATTCAGTGTGTATTCAACAAGTGGGGCAGAGAAACGTAGGTTTATCTAGCCCAATAGGCTAGGCAAAAACACCCAAGATAGGGTAAATCTATGTATAGGCTGACTGCTAATCTCAAGGCATTTAAAAACAAACTAAAGGAGTGGAGCAGGAAGACTTTCTCTGACCTTACTGACCATTCGCCTTAAAGCACTTTCGGAAGTTACAGCCACTGCGATGGCATCAATAAAAGAAAACTTTTTTTAGGACATAGACATAGGCTGCAGCTTCAGCATTGTTTTCTCTTCGAAAAAGAAGTGCACTTTGCATGGAAGGAAGGCCTGAAAAGGACTAACAAGTTGCCCAAACCCCCGTATTTTTCATTTCAAAGGTTCCATATCACCGGGATTTTTGATTGAAATGGTACTCACCCTTTCCATATATATAAGTGGTAAGGTCTAAAATAGACTAACAAGTCGCCTAATTCCCGTGTTTTTTGATTGAAAAAGACTCGCTCCTTGTTCCGTGTTTGGTTGGTAGTCATAAGACATATCCTTCCAGCTTGACTCCGTTCACTCGTTCAGTCCTTCCTTCCTGTGGAAGTCAGTCCTTTCCTTCTTTGCTTCTTGGCCACCAGAATATGATCCGAGTATGTCCACTTTGATTGAGAGAGATAATAAATAGAATAATATAACACGGAAGGAAGGGGACCTACCTACTAGTATAAGTAGGATGCCCTTTAGGACGCTACCTTCGCTAAAGCTAACTTACAAAAAGTCCGGATTTAAGAGAGGGACGGCAAGTATGGGGGTCGATATACTATCATTTTATTTGCGAACCAGCTTATCTTCCTTGACTTCGGTCAAGTGACTTAAAATCTCTTCCTTTTCGGACACGGAATTTAGTATTTATCTCTCCGGCCTGGTATATTTATATCAATCATAGCTAACCCCGAGGGGGTAACTTACTAAACAATTCCGCTTTGATAGCTTCCATTTTCATAGTCATTTGAGTCGCGAAGCCTCCAACCCTGACGGAACGGAATAGTATCAGTAAGGAGCTTGCTAACAAAAATAGCAGTGCATGCCCAGCGGAAATAAAGAAATCCTTGCAAACAAAAAGGAAGAGCGCCTTGCCGGGTTTAGTGGTCAAGATATGAAAGGCAAAGGTCAGAAGAAATAGGGAGTGGTTGCTAAGCTTCATGGGGAGATCGGGTAGCAAATAGTAGGAAGCCAGCGGAAGGACTCGATGAACTAAAGTAAGTAAAGACGACCGGCTTTGGTTGCTTCCCTGTTGACTCGTCTTCAATTGGACCAAAAGCAATAGTGTTTTGGCTAGACCGGGGGAGACAAGTTCAAATACTTCCATTTCTTAATCCTGTACGCAAATACAAAGAGTAGTTCCCCACTTTCATTTTAGAATGATACGGGGCCTTACATTTAGAGGCAAATGGAAATTGAACCAGATTATAAGAGCGCTTTTACTAATATTTTTTTTATAAATATATATATATTTGTAATAAGGGATTCACACTTTCACTTTATCCTGTCGGTGGGCCAGTTGGTCCCACCTTGATAGGGATTCGGCAGGGGACATACGTATTTGTTTGTATCACCACAAAATGCACCTAGCTCCGCTGCTATCCTCTCCGTACCAGTCTCGCGACTTCTTTCCTCTCTCGTTGGCTCGAGAGTTTCCAAAAAATTTATATTTTAATAAAGAATAGAAAGTGCCATCCTTCGGAAAGGTCAAAGGGTGAAGGTACCAACCGGAAGGGCCTAATAGAATAGGGGCGTGACCCCTTCTCGGAAAAGAGAAAACCACTTATCCTAGCATTTGGCCCCGGTCTTCGTGTTCAGAATGATATTCAATCTGGGTACGTGGTTCCCGAAGCGGGTAAGTCTCCGAATCAAAGAGGCGTGGCTTAGCTCCTTAGGGGTTCGCCCGCTTGTCAGGGCCCTGTTTGTTCTCTGACTCTGATCCTTTATCATAAGATGAGAGCACGGGAAGTCCCTACAGTCCCAAAAGCAAGAGTTTTAGGTCTGGGAAGCGGAACGCTCGTGATCTTGAGATTTACCCCTTGCCTAGTTTTTGTCTGCAAGAAAAGACTCAACTAAAGTAGTTCGTCCTCAACCTTAAATCCTGGATGGCACTTCTTCGCTTGTAGTTCACCACTCTAATAAGACATCGGCACCCGCCATCAGCTTTAGCAACGGCTTCCTTCTCATAGCCTCATTCGGATTCTTCGCAGTCTTTGGAATAGCCTTCCTTTGTGTAGGTGTGGCAATCTGACCACGGTTCTGCAACGTCGGAAACTGAAAGGTCTAGCTCAGCAGTATTTGAGGAGTACATCTTACGCCTACACATATTTAAATATCTTCTCCTGGTCGTAAAAGATCCAGAAAGGAGAATGTCCTGAGGAGCCCTTGGAAGGAGCGAGCTTAGCCGGTTGCCGACCCGCGCGGGGCTTCTGTGGTTTGAGATTTTTCAAGGCCAACGACTATTCGACAGACGTTCCTTCCCATTTCCCTTTCCCCAATCCATAATGTCAGTATCAGTTTGTCTGCCAGACTGGACTTCTCGGATGGAGACCATACATTCCAATGTTCCAGCGATCAAGGCGCCTAGCCGCTGATCCTGAAAACGCCTATCCATATCACAGGCTTCGGTTACAACCCGATTCCTACTTCTATATTTGATCTAGAGTTAGCGACGGCTAGTCCATAATAAGTCGGGAGTTTCATGATCCGTCGTACATTCGATCGAAACCGATTCCATTCCGAGCGAGCAGGACAGCTTCTCTCGAACTCAAGGATCTATTTCCTAGTTAATTGACTACCCGGCCGGGCATACTGGTAGCTACGACTCGTTTCACTCCCATACATGAACAGGACAACGGCTCGTTTCACTCCCCTGCGCGAACTGGTAGCTACATCTCCCTATCGGTCGAATGGTCTCGCCAGCTCGCTTCCTTCGATCTTGTTTTCAGAACGGTTCTACTATGCCAGCGGGGACCGGGTTACGTTCGTAAACGTGTAAACCACTTTAAAAAAGTTCGATCCTATTCGTGAAACTCAAAAGAAGGGCTTATTAACTAACTGGCTTAGCTTTCTGATGACACTGGTCTTGGCAGTGGTTTTCGAGTTCAGTTACATATATGAGAATTGAGATGGCTTTCTTGTAGCTTGAGAAGTGGAGGAACTCCTAGTTATTCTGAGTCCGATCTATGCTCTGGTGTCAAACTCCCCGCTTTCGTCTTCCATGGGTTGCTCTCGCCTCTGGTTCGCTATAGCCTCCGACGAAGGCAACAAGCTCTCTTCCGTCAATAGAGGAACTCTTACTAATCCACTAGTGGGCATACAAGCAGCAACAGGATCTCTTTATAGCGCTTTCTTTAATGGAGTAGATCCCATCCCTCTCTTTTAGGTCCTCATCCTCGTCGGAAATCAAAAGCCTGCCACCGCCACTCCTCTTTCTTAGTTGGTTTGACCATGGGACAATGAAAGAGATTGTCTTTGAAGCTCATATGCTTTAGCTCGTCTCGTCACAGGTCTACTTTTCCCTTCTCTACTCACCAAAGCCGGCGCACACGCAAGGAAAGACATCATCAATAGGTCTTTTGTCATTCTTTTTAGCTCCACTAGTGGTTAGTATGAACACCGGACCTGGCGCAACCGGATCTCTGGATGGATCTTCTCTTAGTATTGACTACTCTTTCCTGGCTTGGTCTGTTCGTTATTGAAAAGATTATCCGCGGACAGGCTTTCGTTATGATGTTCTTTCCCCAGAGATTGTAAACTTTTCTAGAGAGAATTTAAAGTTTGTTCGTGGTTACCACCATTGCCAACTTATTTTAAATCAAATACTGATGGCTCTTTGGCCGCTGATGCTAAGGTGGGTGTGATTGCTAGGAACCTTGGCACCCCCTATGGGCCACTGCTAAAAGCATTAATAAGACTTCCATTGGTTTGATAGAGATGGATGCGATCCAGTATGCTATGGAACTTGCTATCCTCTATGGAATGCAGCAGGTATGGTTTGAATCAGATTCTTTGGTTGCTGTTCAGACCATTAAAGGTGAGTACACTCAGCATTGGATGGCTAGGAATTGTATCCTGAAGATTGAAGATCATAAAAAAAAAAAAAAAATAGAACAACAACTTAGAACAAAACTATTTTAAGTTAGTGTTAAGTTTACCACGTATACTCGAAAAGTTCGTAAGGTGCCAGTCAGCTGTCAGCTCAAGCCAACAAGCCAAGTCGTTTCCTATTCTGGTACCCCGTTTACTAATGAAAATCTTATAAAACTCTACGTATATAAACGTAGTGGTTGTTGGGATCCATATCCCGAAATCTCTTATATAAAGAGAAGATGATTTCAGAGTCGAGGTTCAAAAGTCTCGATGCAGAGGAACCACTGCCCATAGGTGCTTTCACGAAAGCCGGTCACCAGTTGGCTAATGCATGACTGAAAGACCTCGACCAGTTTCGCTTTCTGACTTATAGAAAAAGCGTTCGGGAACTGCGCTTCGCTCATGATATCTCTCGGAGCCAGCCAGCTCCTGAACTTTTCTTGAGAAGGGGAAATTCCGGATTGGATGGCTTTAAAGTACCTCGTTCATGGCTCTTTATTTCGCACCTTTATTTTATATAAAAGAGAAGTCTCTGCTTTATTATCGGTTGGAGAACGTTCTTTCATCGATAACGGTGTACGAGCGGAGGCGGTCCCGGCGTTGATAACCGGTTGACTCGCGTGGCCCCGGTTTTCCCTGAGCCCCGGCGTTCCAATCTGAAACGCGGCCTTGGCCAGGTGCTATTCCTCCGACTCACAGAGCTCTTGCCTCTCGGTAGTGGCCCTTCTCCGGCGGGCTTTTGAGATTTAGGAGGGCGGGAGTTCCGTTGTGTTGGACTATCGGCTTTTCGGGTAGGCCACCCCCCCCGCTTTAGTACCTGGCCATCTGCGCCAGTCCCATCGTGTAGCTCCGCGGGCCGGTCCACCTTACCCTTCAGAAGCACACTCCTGGTTATGCACCGGCCGCCGGTTTAGTCACGCTAGCGGGGGCATGTATTTAAACGAGTCCTGTCGCGTTATCGTTATAATAAAGAGGGCGGGAGGGGAGAAGGCTCATTTTTCATTCTATATAGGGGGGAGCTATTGTTCAGCCTAGAGAGGCGGAAGCGGCAAATCGCTTCTACCGAGTTCCCCAACAGCTTAGTAGCTTAACTCTTTCTACTGGCGTGGCGCTGCTGGATGCTTTTGATCAATAGGAAGACGAGGAAGAAAAACTCATAATGAGCATCTATTTGAGTCTCTCATTTCCAAGATCTAATTCCTGTTTTTTATTTTGTAGTGGAAACGCCTCACAATCTGAAGTTTTACGCTTAAGGGAAGACATTTTCTTGGTGGATGCAGGACCTGGGACCCCCAGAATTTGTATGCAAGATGAGCCTACAGGAGTGCCAATCAACCGAGCCACCAGGTTTGAGAATAAGGTGGGATCCCTGGATGTAGTGGCTGGTGAATCACTGATAAAAAAGCGGATTTTGGAGAGATTATTCATCAATCTAGTGGCCGGTGAATCACTGATAAAAGAGCGAGCAGCCGCCAGGTTTAATTCTTTGGTGGGATCCACAGATGTAGTGGCTGGTGAACCGCTTCTTCTTCTTCCACGAAGATTCAGACAAAACCGAGCTTGGATGGAACTGAACAAGATTTGGCGAACGAATACAAAGGTCAAAGGCTTTATTATTGATAAAGTCAAAGGAGGTTATTCAGTAGCCATCGCAGGTTTCATTACTTTTCTTCCATTCCGTCCTCGGATAGCGAATGATCGATTCACCATTGAGAGCATTAACCCCAAAAGGACTAATATTGTGGTGTTCTAACAGCGGCAGATCAAACAAGAACTTGATGAGCGAAATCCGCTTACGATCATCTTATTTTTTCATTCCGAAGCCTACCGTCTCCTGAGAACACTCTATCACCTTAATCCATTCTTTTGTTGAGGGTCTGGCACTTATTCCGGCCCTCTATTTACATAGCGAAGAAAGGCAAAGGCGATTGTTCGAATGCGTGACTGCGGCGCGCCTATCGTCCCGGTACGGCACTCTAAAATGCATGTTGGGTTGAGGCCAGCAAGAAGACTGCGACTAGGGAGACGAAGAATGGAATTGAAGGCATAGTCTCAAAGAAAAGAATTGAACACCAACCAACGAGTGGCGGATTTGGATAGAGTCTCGCAAAAGAAGAGTACGCGCGCTAGCGCGCTACAACTAGCATCCAGCTGATAAAAGGTCGAATTCCGCAGGGCTGCAGGCCGATAAAATCCGTTAAAGGAAGCCTAAGAAAAGCGGGCAAACAAGAAGATCTGACTGAGTTGATGATGGACCGGATCTCGAAAGGCGAGAGGCTTTCATAAAGACGTATGAGAAAGGGAGGGTCGAGAGAGGCTTATTGCACGATCCACCCAACTCAGCTAAGCTAATAAATGCTGCATAAGAGAGTGGGAGGCCGGCCCCTGCCCATCGGGGGGTGCACACCCATTTAGGAACATATGCAAAGGGGTAAAGAGAGAAGTCAATGGAGAACTACCAAATCCAATGACTTTGATTTGTTCGTACCATTCTGTCATCGATCACTGGGTTGGTGAGTCACCCAAAAAAAGCATCGAGAAAGGTAGTTTACTTGCTTAGTGTGAAACGCTAAGGTCAAGCATATATGTTTTATGAAATGATCAGCGGTCTCATTTATGCTATGCCCTGCATCGTGTTCGTGTGTGTTTATTGAGCTTTCTTCACTTCACTTCAGCGCCATGCGCTTTGCTTCGCTTTATAGAAGAGAGAGACCGTTGCCTTGAGAGTGAAAAGCAAGCGCAAGCGATAGAAAGGATAGTCCCTCGCGCGTTCGCGCGAACTACTATAAAATGGTGAGATCATTAAATCATTAGTGAAAGAAGGACCAACGACGATCCTATCCTAAAGGAGAAGGAGGAGTAGGAGGAGTCAGTCTTCTTTGAAGATCGAGGAATCAATCGGACAATTATGCCATTCGGAAGAAGTCTTCTACAGAGGGAAAGCCTGTTACGAGTAAGTGGAGAGGAAAGATCTCCAGAGATTATTATCTCATTCCATTCCAGTGGCTCGACCAGTAACCAATGGCGAAAACTCAAAAATCCATGGTTTCCCGGTAGAACCCCATTTCGCCCAAGTTGTTGCGGAACCGGAAAAAATCAGCGGTTTTTCGCACAGCTTGCTCATAGTGCAGGTCCCACTTGTATATTGTATTTGGCCGAAGAAGCATCGGACAGGTTTCCGTTCCTACCTTCTTGGGACTCCATGGACCAAGATCTGCTTTCATTATATGGGCAATACCGATCTACTTTAGTAGATCATATGGATGTAGAAAAAGCTTATGATTTTGATGAATTGGAAACATCTCTTTTCCATTTCCATTTACCCAGTGAATATCTTTGTTTCGTGTGTTCCCGGGAGGAATTCGATCTCTTCAATCTCGGAATACCACAAAAATAACAGCGGCCAGAGAGTTAAATAGGTCGGGAAGAAAGAGTCTGAGGTCGGGTCGGACAACATACATCTTGGTTGGTCCCACCACCACTAGAGATTGGACAGTTATAAAATCTTTCTTAGCAAAAAATATAAAGATTTTTTTTCCATTCTATATAAGAAGGGGCGGAGACCAGAAACCTGTTTAACAGCACACAAGCTATATCTTCACGTCCATGAGAACCAACGAAAACAGTGAGAAACAATTCATCCCGTCATCTTTGAAGCTCGGAAATAACCTTTAGCCTCTCCCCGGTTCTATGTACCAGCCCCCTCGAATCAACACAATTAACTTGAAGCTCTTTTTGCGTAAAAGATGACTGAACGCTGATTTTCAGGTTCATATTAGTAGGCTTACCTCCTCTCGAAACCTCTGGGAAAGCTAAGTTTCGTGGTCGCTAACCAACCCTTGCCCAGTACCCTTCCTGAGTGGGGCCAGGAAGTAAGCCAAAAGGATAAGCCAGCGGGACCCATAAGTTTTTTTTTGCTTATTACTCGACAAAATCGGTACAAGACGGCAGTCATTGATGGAAGTAAGTCGGCTAGCGAGCCTGCGAGTAGGAAGCGAAGTTGTCTCCGAATAGTTCTTTTTCTAGTTACCTAATTCCGATTCCGAACTCAGAAACCTTCTCTCTTAAACCATTTGTTTGCTATCCCGTGCAATTATAACATACTAAGATGCGATCGTGGATGGATTATGTGGTAACTAGGAGCTGAGCCCCTGGTGTGGGGGAAGGTGCTCTTTATGATTACTTACAATCTTATTAATGGCCCACCCTTTCTTTTCTATCCTTCTTAGGCAGTCGCCATCCTTTCCTCGCCATAATGGTTCAGTTCCTCCTTCTCGAAATCTGAATCTGACTCGGAACCATCAATCTCAACTGGAAGACCATAAGACATGGGAGAGGGAGTGACTCTTCCAGCTACTGGATTTCCTCACAATGATTCCTTTATATTTGTTCATAAAGTCACACGCCCTGAAAGGCCCAGGCGGTGATCCCAAGCGAAGCGATTAAAGGAAAGGGCCTCTCCTTCGGACCCTTACCTATACTATATGTTACTAGTGCAGTGCCTCTACTAGACTTTCCTTCTTTTTTTAGACTTTCCTTCTTTTTTAAGTAAAAGGGAAATTTAGACTCCGTACCTTAGTTCGCCATAGGCGTCTGAAGGGGGAGTGGAGTGAAGGCATTCTCTTAGGAGAAGCCCGCCAGCTTACTATACTAAGGATAAGAGTACGGTCAAAACAGGAGAAAGAAAGTGGGCAGCCATTAGTTAGCTGCAAGGGAGGTGCTTTCCTGAAAGAGTGAATATGACACAAGAAGACTGACAAGAAGACTGAGAAGATCTATCAAGTGCGAGAGTGAGATAAATAGAACTACGTAAAGGACTTGATCTATACTCTAAAAGAAAGGGGTTAGGAGGGTACATTCCATTACTTGCAGATTGTTCAACTAAGAGAGTTCTCACTTGGACTTCTCACTAGCTAACTGCCCGGTGCGGACCTTCTATTAGAATCACCTCTTTCCTCTGAAAGATCCCCGCTTGAAGTCAGTTCTTCCCTATAGCCTATCCCAAGACTGAACTCTCGCTACAGCTCTACTAGTGGCTGCTGACCGAACCTACTGTTCAGAAGGCAAGCAACACAATGGAGTAGGGCTTCTAAGTGCGTAGTCTGTTTCCAAGCTCTGATAAGCGAGTCAAGCTTTCTCATCTCAGGAACAAGTCGACTAAGGCGATGGGGCATATCCGATCTTCCAATCGTTGATCTAGTTGAAAATGAGCAAATGACATTTCTCTGTAAATAAGGAAAGAAAGGCTAGTCCTACTGACACTGAACCTGGCTGGGGTCCCCCTCCAATCCCTCGGCTGAACCAATTCTTATCTGCTTTGGCCGTGACGACTTTCCGCAGGTCTCTCGTCGAAATGAGAAGCTAGCGAAACAGCGGTTGGTGTGCAGTCAACTACGTCGAACCTCACTCTGTCCCCTTAATTAGTAATTATTAAGATTTCTCTTTTCTAGGTGAATCAGGTTTTCTGTGTAATCTGAGGAGATTAGTTTCCCCTTTTTTCTAATTACGTCAAATTATTATATAGGGATCGAACTAGCTTTGCGCCACCCTATCCCGGTGCCAAAAAGGAGTCCCTAGCAGTACCGACTGTTGTGTCTTCGGCATCGAAAGCAGCAGCAGTCACCTCAAATGGGTTCGCTCGAAGTCGTCGCGAGCCCTACGTTTGAAGCTTCAACACAGTCACTCCTTAGTCTTAGTAGCTCGTTGCTACAACTTCTCTTTGGCTCGCCCCTATCTCTAAAGGGGCTTACTCACTTCACTCGCTCTTGTTCAGTAGCGCTTTCTTCATTCTTTAGATAGCAGCGCGAGAGCTCTGAACTTTCATTCAGGTCTTTAGTTCCAGTCGAATCGCGAGCAAAGCTCGACACTGCTAGCGAAGCTCTACGAAAGAGCATTTCCATTATTTCAATTATAGAACCAACTGCTCTCTCTTTCCGGCTTAGCCTACCTTATCTTCTCCCTGGTGTACGAAAGCAGCGAAGGAAGAGGAGCACAACCGTCACTTGCGAAGCGAACAAAGAAAAAAAACGCTCAAACAAAGCAAAGGGGCGCTCGTACACTCTCCGTTCTGTGGTGCCCCTAGCGCAGCGCTCAAACAAGCCCTCTGATCCTGAGGTGAGGGTGCGATGCCTAGATAAATTTCACGATAACTGAAGAGGGAATGCGGCTTTACTAGTTTATAAGACTATAGACTTGGAAGGCTTTCCCAGTTCGCCCTATCTATGCTCACTGGTGGGAAGTTTGCTAGCCTTTCTTAAAGAAGAGTAGTCGCCTAGCGAGAGTCATTGTCTATGCCTAGCTTTTTTAGGTTATGCAATAGAAGGGGGTAGCGGTGGTTAATGGGTGTTGGGATTGATTGCTAGCGAACAGGGACGTTAAGGTTGAACGAACGGTAGGCCCAACTCTTTATACTTAGCCGGAAGCAGGGCATTCCACCGATTCGACTTAGGGATAATATTTCCCCTATAGTTTAAGGGATTCTTTCCGAGCACAGGTCCGCGCCTAAACGTTCATTCGATTGCTTTGCGTGGTTTTCCCATTTTAAGTGTTGTTTGCTTGTGTACCCTTCTTTTCCACCCTTGCCTTAAGAGTGGGGGCGCAGCTACATTTTACCCAATAGTCAGTCTACCGGTCCTTCAGCATCCTCCGAGTAGGCGAGCTTTCTCTGCGCCGCGTAAGGTGGGCTACCGCCCTTTCTTTTCGTGCGACGTATGCATGAGACTAAGCACCGGACCAACCCGACTAAATGTTTTGCATGGTTTCCGGGAGTTGTTTGCCTAACCCTGGCGTTTTTGCCATATCGGCGTGGGTAGCCCATATCTTTTTCTTTTTTCCAGACCCTCACTGGTTCTCCCTTATCTCTTATCTGTCTTGTATGTCCTTACCTACAATCTATTCCCACCTTCACATGCTTGCTGGATTACAGGTTGGCTTGCTAGCGTCTTGCTATTGGCTTTCTAGCTAATACGGCTTGGAGCTAAGGTGAAATTGTTCAATCTGAACTTAGACCTTTAAGATAAGACTTGAAGAGAGAAGAGACCTTCGCCCACCCACCATGCTACGCGAAAGATGAACTTCAATAAGTAGAGCCTTTATGCGCCCATTTCTCTGTTTCAGGGCTTTGGCCCCGGGCCACAAACAAGTTGAATTACTTAATTTCAGCAAGCAATTAGGCCAAGGATAAAGGAAAGGAAATGTACCAGCTGTACGAGAGCCGTGAGCACTTTTTCCTAATGAATATGAGAGGGCCTACCTATCTGATGTTGCATGCTCGGATTGTTCCCTCTCTTTCTTCTGATTATGCCAACGCTTCAGAATCATAAAATTCCTTTCCTGATGCCGAAGCAGATGTATATGCCGAAGCCTTTCTTTCGTCTGCTTCTGCGGAAAAGAATTGAATTGATCCGTACGTACCGGATCAATATACCGCTACCGTGCTAACGCTAACCCCACTTCCCAGGCTAGCTTGCTTTCGCTAGCTTCTGAGGCTGGCTTTGAATATGTGCTAATCGACCTTCTGATGAAAGCATTGAAGAGGAACTAACAGGAAAGCGGGTGAGATATAAAAAGGAGTCTTATCTATACCATATATGACCTATTTCATAGAAGATTTGACCCTAGGACAAGCCCTAAAAAGAGGTTCCTGCTCTATAGCAGCAAGGCTAGGTCTAGGTCCCCTAACGTCAAGCAATAGAAAGCCTCCACTTATGAAAGCGCGAAGATTAGATCAATTGAAAGCTTAGCTTCACGTGCATGCAGGAAAGTATCTTAGCTGGTCATAAGGTTTCCGGACCCTTTATAGGTGCCTATCTTATTTAGATGCTTCAGCTTATACCTTTTCTTCTCTTGCTGCCTATGCCGGCCTCAGATCTAACTAAATGAGCCAATTAATCTAAATCTTAATATGAGCTTTCAATTAAGGGAGAGCCCTCTGGAATAGCAAGAGCCTGTGCCTCTATAATTGAATTGCCTAAACGAACATTCAATAAGAAAGACCGCTCAAAGAACCATTTACTTCGCTTTACCCTTAGTTTTCGCTTTTTGCCCTTTACAGGCACTGGGGAAACAAAAACAAAGAAGTCCATCTTCTGCAACTTCTTCTCACCCTTCATTTCCACATCTAACGACCTCTAGCCGATTGCTTACTTTAATCCTCTTTATTAATCTTTCTAATTGAAAGGCAATTCATTTATTCTCTAAATGTAGCATCCCGGCTAAGGGAAGGATGAAAGCCTTGCCCTACTTTACCTTCACGGCCTAGGCACCCCCTTGTTCGTTACCCAACTACTTCCTTCGTCTTTGGACTCAGCCAGCTTCTTCCTGTGCTTACTATTAGAGCAAAAGGCGAGGTCTAGTCTTTCACTTTATGCATCGAGAATCTTTCTGAATAGAATATGAGGCTCTTATTATTGGCCTCGATGTCTCCGTCCTAATGGGTCCTACCTTCCTATAAGTTCGAGTAGATTCCCAGTAGGTCATTTTCGGCAGCTCAGTCCTTTGAATTTGAATAGAGGGTTATAAGTCAGAAGTGAGCCTCATCCTCATACTGTGCCAAAGCAAAGGACATGGTCGAAGGGAGGAGAGGTATAAAGTAACTTGACTGTAAGGAGAGGACTATTGATCTAATCTTGCCCAAGAGGGGAGAATAGGAAAGCAAAGGCTAAGGCAGGGGATCGCCTCAGGAGTCAGCTTACCTTCTTGGTACCCTTACTCACCAAGTCAAGATCCAGAAAATAAGGGCCTCTCTTAGCCCGCATTAAACGCCGATTCTTCCCATGCGACGTGCTCCCCCTATATGGGTCATCAGTTCGAGTGGCATCCGTGTAGTCAGTACCACTTGTTTCTGTCAAGGACGACTCTTGCCTAGATAGCTCAGGCCGTACCGCCACTGGCGCTTGCTTTCCGTGCGTGGGCAGGGTCCCTTCGGAAGACGAAGCCAATCCAGATTCCAGAAAGACAGAAGCTACGGCTTTCTCCTTCGGACCCTCGCAAACTATGGTTACAGCTCCAGAGACCGAGTCGATCCTAGCTTCCCTCCACCTCGGCTTGCCTTCTTTCTTTGCCTCTCTATTCTATGTCCGTTGCTTGTTCCCTTCTCTTTCACCATGGAGATGTGATTACAAGATTTGGATGCCAACAATCTCGATAAAACGCACTGTTCATGCCAATACACAAGGGTGACATGAAGAAAAAGAGACAAATTTCCCGGTTTTGAGACCATTTTCTTACTGACATGACGAAAAAGAAGCGAAGTGGACTTTGCCTTGAACGAACGATTCTTCCTTTGTTGAGATAGAGTCGACAAACTAAGCTAAGCGTTTTGACATTTTCAAAAAGAGGATCCTAAGTTATCAAGATGGGCGTATAACCAGTTTTGACTTTTTGAGGAACCGTCCTTTGATCAGGAGGGGGCGGAACCACTTGCTGTCACTGAGATGATGGGGCTTTGCTCTGTCCACTGTGGATGAATAGGTTGGATGGGATGCATTGGGATCTAGATCGATAGAATCCGACCGCCTCGATCTGGATCCGAAATGGACTATTACTATGGATGGATCTCGATCTATTTATGTGGGATTCGCCACGGGATTGCCCCTGCCCTAACGGAGATGGGGATGGGGGAGCCTAAGCTGAGCATAGGAATGGACCTGACGGACGCCCTATCTTACTACTAAATATAGATAAATAATATATATATATATAAATAATAATTAAGGGGGGGGGGATGAGCCCGAGTGAGTGCTGCTTATACTATTTTAGCCGTGGCTCCCTCCACCTCCATAGGCATAGGAATGGTTTAGGTTTATGTTGCTGCTGTTTTAGGTGCTTACGTGAGATACAGCCCTTGTTCACGCCGATTCGGCTGGTCCCTGATATCTCGATGCCACCCCGGAAGCTATACGCAAAGCAGCCCAGCCCGGTCGAACTATTACTATACACATAATTAGTAACCAAGTAGTTCCTTTTGTCTCTCTACGCGCCTTTTTCAACCTATGCTCCAATCAAAGCCTCCCCCTCTATCTCCGCCATGGGTGGTGTTACTCGCTCAGAGGCCTCTGCCTCTTATCAATGTTTCATTGATAAATTAATGAAAGGGGACTGGACTTCTTCTCTATGTTCAATGATATTCCCTGTATAGATGATTCCCCGGCATCTATCCAATGCATGATTTTCGACCTGACCTTCTAAAAAGAAAGAAAAGGGGAGATCGAATCCACTCAAAAATCCGTCACTTCTTTACTTCTCTGATCGATCGATCTGGTACATCCGAACTTTCTTTATCTGATCGATGGTCTCTTGCCCTCCAAAACAACTATTTTAATGATATGCCCTTCGGCCATTCCCCTCGCTCTTCAGACTGAGCTGAATTGACAATCCTTTCCCTCGCTCCGATCCTTAAGACTTGTTCTCCTCTCGCTCCGGGCTGATCCTAGGGCGCCTTTCTGCTGGATCCCGTTTAAAGTCTGGTTTTGTTATTCCCTGGGAGTGGGAGGTCATCGATCGAAAGAGTAGGTTCTCTCTGTATCCTCCCCTGCCTATGTGGATTGCTTAAATAAGTCTTTTTAAGCGAGAAATACGGGGTTTCCTAAACGCTTCCACTTTTGAACGAGCTCTTATGAGTGGAAAAGCTATTGAGGGCAAAAACACGGCTTTCATAAACTCAGATCGTTCTGATCGCTTACCGTAGATGTTGATGCAGACTTCTCACAGAAAAGTGATTTAAGAAAGTTTCTCACTAACTTCATAAACGGAGATCTCAGAGAAGAAGGTATTTACTCCAAAGGTTCAATGGGATTCTCAATATCTCCAGCGAATTATTCATCTGGTGGCGAAGGGAGAATCCACCTGCTAAGCAGGAAGTACCAAGCTTTCTATTCCCTTACAGCAAGCAGCTGATAGACAGCAGGTGAGGATCCATAAGGCAATTCATTGGGGCAATAGCCATCTGCTCCATCAAAAGAAGGAAAGGAAGCTGACTAAACCCTTCACTAAGACCTTTGAAAGGAGAACTCTTTCCCCCAAAGAAAGCAACAAAGCCAGCGAGCGCTAACAGCCATACGAGCACCGAGAAAGAAGTTGACAATTGGCAGTTAGTTTCGGATTGCAGTAGGTGATGATCGAGATCAATAAACTAAAAAACAAAGTCTTCCACTCTTTTGAGAAGGAACAAAGGAATCCACGTGTAACAGACTAGCAGCCTAATCTTAATAAAGGGAGAAACGTCCCGCACAGGAAGGGAAGAGAGACGTGCTTTCTTAGATACTGAACCAATGGACTATGGCGACTCAGATGCCCAACCTATATAAGGGTTAGAATCCTCAATGAAAGGGGTCTAATTCAGTGCTTCTTAGGATATGGCCTTCCTCAGCAAAGAGATCCGCTTCCTAAGCCTAAGATGGCCCTTCCCAGCTCTATGCTTAAGACAAAGCAGCTCTCTAAGGCTTTCCAGCGCCAGACACATACCTAGCCCACACCTTAACTGAAGGAAGGTGCTCCACAAGACCAGCAAGCCCTACTCACCACTCGTGGTTCTTCCAATGGCCGAAATCCGCACCACAATAGGGACGTGCTACCTCCTCATATCTCTAATAGCCTAGTGGCGCTTCGCTTGAATAACCTAGCGGCACTGTCTTTAGGTACTGACTTTATAGTCCTGCCCAAAAAGAATAGCGTAGCGCTGGATAACTCACTAGCTTACTTTATGGCCCAGGCATAGTATGTTGAAAGGCGCTGCTAAGTGAAGTATGTAATACCCTTTCACTCGAGATCCCAATCTGAAGGAAGTTCGCCTACTGGAGCTCTTTCCGAGAACAAAGCTCGCTCCTAGCTTTTCTTTTGTAGCAAACTCTTCAACTTGTTGGACAGCTGCTGCAAAGCCCTCTCCTTTCAGTCGAGTACTACCAAAGCTTGCTAGTTGTAGCTTCGTACCTTGCTTTAGCTCTAGCTTCCGCACTTCGCTCGGTTCCACCAAATAATGAAGGGAGCCTCAGATCCTCCGAGTTCAAAGCTAGCAGCAGAGATTGTGGTTCCATACGCGGATTTAGATGCATCCCATACACTACCTCGATCAGAATCAATTCCAACAAAGCTATAGCCCGTTGGTTGGTTCGTAGCCTTTATAACGAGCACCCGGTCTAGTGGCATACCTTTTAGTTACATATACTGCTCCAGATGCCAGTAGACTCGTCGATCAACTAGTGAAGGGAATAGAAGCATAGGTATAGGCAAAGGTAGGAGGGATGAGAGAGCAAGCTGGCGTGGGGGCACATGAGCGTGGTGGTCCGTGCGAGATTGCTGTCACCACGAATCGAATGCAGTTAAAGTGCTGTATTGCCTGTTGGTATCAAAAGACTCAAAAGTGCAGAAGTGTGGTGGTCGAGCTAAGAGAGCTGTCACCGCTTATACGGAATAGACGCCATGATGCTTTGTTGTGGCAAATGGGATGAGTTTGGACGTTATGTCGGGTGTGGCGAACCGTCATCGCTGCTGCAGAAGGGAAGCAGCGATAATACTCGCTGCGGGAGTCGAACTAGGACGACCGCATCTTGCTTGTTCGTTGGCAATAAAACGGGACAGAAGCCCGAGCCCCCTGGTAGTCTATCGAGTGATTCAAGGGATTTTAGTTCCTGCTCTATCCCCCTCGGGGGGAATAGACTGCTATAAGAGGTAAGATAAGATAGGTCGTCCCTTCCCTTACTCCATTCCCTCCTAAAGTCAGGAATGGCGGGACGGTAAAGAGCTACTAAAATAAAAGGATATCTACAGTATAGGTAGAGGTAAGCCACCTTCCTTTTCCTTGACTTTGAGGAGAAGAAGATCAGACGAGCAGACGATAAGATGATCAAAGGATTCCTAGCTAAAAGACCGAGTCCAGCGATCAAGCAAAGGACTACCATAATAGTGGGAAGCGGCACTTCCAGACCTGAAGCTGGAGGAACTACAGCTTATGCTGGTAAATGGTTGGCAATCTATCATTCAAGCTTTCTCTCTGAAGCTGTATGAAACCTTTCACCTCTACTAGCCCTATTTCAACAAGGCTTGCTTCTCTTATCAGCAGATAATCTCTTCCTTAGACACCCCTAAATCCCAAAAAGGGAGACTATACCACTAAAAGAAAAGACTTTTATTCGCCTTCGTCACAATTTTCGTCCCCATCTACTTCCACGTCCACTCCCGAAAACCAATCCATTGATAGTTCTCCCAACCAAGCCTTGTTGAAATAGGGGCAGAAGGAGAGCTTGGACTTTCTCTCGGACGAACTGCGAAGCTTTTGGAAAAAAGAAATAATTAGAGTCTTCGACGAAAGATTAGCAGAAATTGATCCACAAGGGAATATTGGGCGGATTCGCGAAGGAGAAATCGTGGATGCTTTGAGGCTCGATTCCCCCCTTCTAACGAGGCAAGAAATGGAATAAATTTGTGCAAATTTGTGGAAAAGACCATGGCCAAGTTACGAGGAGGCCGATAGAACCTCCATCTATCCCCGCATATGGGACCTTCTCGAAAAAAACAAAAGACCGGATATTTTATATTTCTTTCATGAGGTATAGGGAGAAAACTGCTATCAAATACACAGAGGGACCTTCCACAATATACAATACTTCCATCAAACAGTGGCCTTGGATGATGGATGAGGAAGACCCCTAACGCGAGGGGCAGCTGACCGAAAGGAAAGCGGGTAGGCCGCCTTATGGAATAAACAAACGAACGGAATAATCGAACTGGAGGAGTGAAAGCCAGGATCGCTTGGTAAGCAAGCATACGCCAACTCCGAGTTCTTTCTCTTCTTTCTTTTTTCAAAGTCATGATCAGAATGAAAGGTAGTTCGCTGGATATGTCTTTTGCTCCCAGAGGTGCTGGTTCGAGTCCAGCTCGTGACAAGGCCTTTTTGGTCATATACCTTGGTCTTGCTTGTTATTGTTATATTCAGTTCCTTTTTCCTTCCCCCGACAAATTCGGATTCACTTCTTTCTCCTTACCTGGAAGCGGCTAGGCTAAGAAGAGGAAGCAAAGGCCGAAGAAAGACTTCCACACGACTGCTCTTCTTTCCTGTTTGCTGTAAACAGCCGATTTGCTTATTCAACAACTCTCTAATCAGTTTGGGCACTAGGCAGTAATAACTGGTAAGGTTAGTACGGACCCTTTGAAAAGGTCACTAAAGTGGATCCCGTCTTTCCTCACTCGAGGTCTAGCTTTCCCTTGGATTACTTTGCATCCTTCCTGCTTGAAGGAAACGCACTATTTTTTCCTCTCGGAGATAGCCTTTTCGATCTTATTGGCTTAAGCAGACCATTCGTGAGCAGATAAGATCAAAGAAAGCAACCTACAGCCCCATGCATACTAAAAGAATAGGACAAGGAAGTGACATATAATACTAATCTAAGAGGAAGCTGGTCTTCAATTAGCTAGGGAGGGAGCCTTTAGGTATGACTTTGCTAAGGCAGATGCCAGTCTAATCTTCCTTAGAATGGCTTGTGCAATTGAACACGAATCGCTTGGTTTAATCAATAGTATAAGGAAGATGGCATAGAATGTGCTGTTGTCGCATGAATAGGAATAGGTTGTTCAAGAAGTGGTTGC